ATGTTAAAGTTGAAAAACCACCCAATCCTTGTTAGGAAATCGATAAATGATACGCCCTTCGGTTGAATTATAATGACTTACTTTAATTTTGACTCTATCTCCCGGCAATTTCCGTATAAAACTATGTCGGATCTTTCCTGAAATATAACCTAGACTAAGATCCTCATTATCTAAACGAACCCGGAACATACCGTTGGGAAGCGTTTCGATAATTAAACCCTCATGAATCCATTTTTTTCTTTTATTCCAGGTAAAACCCCCTTAAATTAGTAACTAATGTAGGAGGAATAAGATTATACACTCCGCGTTTATTTTAGTTTTTTTTTCACAACAAATAGAAAGTTTCGGATCCAATGCAGATGTAAGAAGGATTACCATATATAACACAAAATTTCTCCGCCTATTCCTTTTAGTCGAGCCTCCCGATCTGTCATTATACCTTGAGAAGTAGAAAGAATTACAACCCCCATTCCGCCTAAAATTCTAGGAATTCTTTGATAGTTTGAATAGATTCGTAGACCGGGCCGGCTTATCCGTTTTAAATTTAAAAGGTTTCTATAAGGCCTTTTTCTATTTCTTGTATGTCGCAGGATTGAAACCAAAAAATATTTATCGCTTTCTCGATGTTTCCTCACATTTTCGATAAAACCTTCTCGTAAAAGGATTTTAACAATGTTTTCGGTGATATTAGTAGATGCTATTCGAACTACTCTTTTTCTATCCATACCCGCATTGCGTATAGAGGTTAGTATGTCAGCAATAGTGTCCCTACTCATGATAGACTAAAATTCTTGTTGCCTCCAAATTTTGATATAATCAACATGGTTTTTGACTTCTTTTTTTGTTTATGAAAAAAAATTATATTATTAAATTAAAGGTATATGCGTGAAACACAATCTACTAAATTTATTTGAATTTATTTCTTTCCAATACTCTACTATAACTATATCATAGTCTCATCTTATATTTTAAGACTATTATAATACCTCGGGCGCCAATGAAACTATTTTAGTAAAATTTAAATGTCTCAATTCCCGGGCGATCGCACCAAAAACGCGAGTTCCTTTAGGATTTCCTTCTTGATCAATGACAACTGCGGCATTGTCATCATATCGTATTAGCATACCGTTGTCACGTTTAAGTTCTTTGCAGGTACGTACAATTACAGCTCTGACCACTTCCGATCTTTCTAGGGGCATATTTGGTACTGCTTCTTTAATCACAGCAACAACAACGTCACCGATATAAGCATATCGGCGATTACTAGCTCCTATGATTCGAATACACATCAATTCTCGAGCCCCACTGTTATCTGCTACATTCAAATGTGTCTGGGGTTGAATCATTTTTTTATTTGTTCTTTCAATGCAAAGGGTTAAGAAAAAGAAAGAAATATTTTTTGTCAAAAAAACCTTACATTTTTCATTCCCAGGATTTATTTTCTTTGATTCTACATTCTTATCCCAACATAATAAATTGAGTTTTGATAGGCATTTTGGACGCTGCTATTGAGATTGCCTTTCTGGCTATATTTTCTGCGACCCCGCCCATTTCATAAAGTATTCGACCCGGTTTAACAACAGCTACCCAATATTCAGGAGAGCCTTTACCCGAACCCATACGTGTTTCTGTGGGTCTTACTGTAACTGGTTTGTCGGGAAATATACGTACCCATATTTTTCCACCACGACGTGCATTTCGTGTCATTGCCCGCCGCCCTGCTTCTATTTGTCTAGATGTGATCCAAGCGGGTTCAAGCGCTTGAAGAGCATATTTACCGAAACTAATATGATTACCTCGATAAGACATTCCCTTCATTCGTCCTCTATGTTGTTTACGGAATCTGGTTCTTTTGGGGTTATAGTTGATGGTTCTTTCTGAATTCCACCTCTACTACAGAACCGGACGTGAGAGTTTCGTCTCATCCAGCTCCTCGCGAAAAAAAAAAAGGATTCAAAATATTTCATTTGAATTGATATATATATATATTTAATGAATAATAAATGAAATCGCGGTATTCTTTGACATTGAATCTAAATCCTATTAGTGTTTTGTATACCCTGTTTGGGTATTTTGTATATATAATTAAACCTATTAAACATATATTTCTATTTCTTTTTTCATTGTATCGTATCGGATTGCCCCAAATCCAAAATGTAGCAATCCAAAAAAGAATGTTTTCGCGGGCGAATATTGACTCTAAATATTTATTTGAGTTTAGTTGTAAGGTTAATTCATTACTTCTCAGATCAGAATATATGAATTCTTTCTCGGTTCCTTCCGCCATCCCGACCAATGAATCGTTAGGATTTGGTTTCAATAAAATCTTCTGCATTCATGGTTCCATCGTTCCCATCGCTTCTTGTTTAATGGTTAGGTCTTAATTTGACAACGGAGCTCTTAATGAAATTTGTTTTTGAGTCAATTTTCTCAGTCTTTATTGGCTCAAAGCTCTTGGTTTTTTGTTCTATATCTATCATTTAATTATGTATGAATCAGT